ACGAACAGAGGCCCTTATTTTCATATTTATAATTCCTTACCTTCATTCTGAATCTATATCTCTTTTTTTTTTGAAACAAAAAGAAGTTTCTTTCATTTTTGAACTTCAAATTATATCCCCTATAAAGGAGAATGTTTAAAAGAAGGATCTAATCGTTCGAATCTTTTTTGCGAAGTCTATAAATTATGCGTCCCCTGGTTGAATCATAACGACTCATTTCAATTTTAACTCTATCTCCGGGTAGTATACGTATAAAACTGCGCCGGATTCTCCCGGAAATATAACCTAGAATTATATCTTGATTATCTAACCGAACTCGGAACATACCGTTGGGAAGTGATTCTGTAATTAAACCCTCATGAATCAATTTTTGTTCTTTCATTCCAGGGAAACCTCCCTTTAAGTATTAACTAATAGAGGAAGAGTTCTATAATTCACTTTTCCTCTCTATTTTACAAATAGTAAGTTCGAGAGAAAATTAGGATATCCCAAGAGAATTACCATATATAACACAAAATTTCTCCTCCAATTTTTTCTAGTCGAGCTTCTCGATCTGTCATTATACCTTGAGAAGTAGAAAGAATTACAATCCCCATTCCGCCTAAAATCTTAGGAATTCGTTGATAGTTGGAATAGATTCGTAGACCGGGTCGGCTGATACGCTTTAAAATTCTTTTATTTCCTTTCCCAGTCTTTCTATGTCGTAAGGTTAAAACCAAGAAATTTTTTTGACTTTCTTTATGTTTTCGAACGTTTTCAATAAAACCTTCTCGTAAAAGTATTTTCACAATGTTTTTAGTGATATTAGTAGATACTATTTTTACTCTTCCCTTTTGATCCATGTCAGCATTCCTTATAGAAGTTATTATATCGGCAATAATGTCCCTACCCATGACGAACTCTAGTTATTGGTGTCTCCTCATTTTGATATAATCAACATGCTTCTTTTTTGTTTTATTGAATTTTTTTTTTGAAATTTTTCAATTAAAAAGAATTATTAGGAATTTAAAGTATATGCATGAGACACAATCTATTTCAGATATTTGAATATTCTATAGAGATAGATAGAAAATTACATACCCTTTTTTCATCTATCTATTAGTCTTACTACTATTTTTATTTAGAAGACTATAAGACTTCGGGTGCTAATGAAACTATTTTAGTAAAATTTAACTGTCTCAATTCCCGAGCAATCGCACCAAAAATCCGAGTTCCTTTTGGATTTCCTTCTTTATCAATGATAACCGCTGCATTGTCATCATATCGTATTATCATGCCGTTGTCACGTTTAAGTTCTTTACACGTGCGTACAATCACAGCTCTAATTACTTCTGATTTTTCTATAGGCATGTTGGGTACTGCTTCTTTTATTACAGCAACAATAACATCACCAATATGAGCATATCGGTGATTACCAGTTCCTATGATTCGAATACACATCAATTCTTGAGCTCCGCTGTTATCCGCTACATTCAAAAGGGTCTGAGGTTGAATCATATCATTTTTATTTGAATCTCTTATTGAAATGTAAGGGAAAAAAGAAATATTGTCTGTCCAGAGATAAAGAAATACGCGGTTTTTTTTTCATTCTCAATACTTATTTACTTTTGTTTACTTATCCTGAAACAACAAATTGAGTTCGTATAGGCATTTTGCATGCAGCTATTTTTATAGCTGCTTTGGCTACAGTTTTTGATACTCCACTCATTTCATAAAGTATTCGGCCCGGTTTAACAACGGATACCCAATATTCGGGAGATCCCTTGCCCGAACCCATACGTGTTTCCGTAGGTCTTACTGTAACAGGTTTATCGGGAAAGATACGTATCCATATCTTTCCACCACGACGCACATATCGTGTCATTGCTCTTCGCCCTGCTTCTATTTGTCTAGCTGTGATCCAAGCAGGTTCAAGTGCCTGAAGAGCGTATTTGCCAAAACAAATATGCTTGCCTCGGCAAGATATTCCCTTCATTCTACCTCTATGTTGTTTACGAAATCTGGTTCTTTTGGGGTTATAGTTGATGGTTTTTTATGAATTCCATCTCTACTGCAGAGCCGGACATGAGAGTTTCTTCTCATCCAGCTCCTCACGAATGAAATGATTCAAAAATCTTGCATATATACATGTATTTCATTCTATCAAAAGATTTTAAATTTTTTTATTGAATTTGTTATTATTAAATAGGGAGTTATATATATATATAACTAGATAACTAGGCATATTTTTTATATATGATGCTTCTTTTTTTTATCAATATCAAATTTGCTAAAATATTTTACTTTACCTCTATAAAATCGTACCAAAAGTTATCCAATATATGAAATATAATTTAAATTTTTCAATTAAAAAAAAAAAGAAAGAAAGGGTTCGCGGGCGAATATTGACTCTTTCATCCTTCATTTATAGGGTCAATTCATGACCATTCAGAAGAAATCCATTTTTTTTTGTTCATTCCGCCATCCTACCCAGTGAATCATTAGGATTTCTTCGTTTTCAATAAAATCCTATGTAGTCACAGGTTCCATCGTTCCTATAGCTTCTCCATTAATGTTTAGGCCTGAACTCTGCAATGGAGCTTCCAACAAAATAGGTTCTTTGTTTCCGAGTAAATCTCCTTAGTTTTTCTTAACTCGAAGCTCTATTCAATTATTCATTTATTTTCTAGTATTTACAGATATTTATATCTTTTTTTATCTTTAATATCTTCTTTTTATAGCTTATTAGATATATATATATATTTATTAGATTCTATTCTTTTTAAATTCTTTGAATTTAATATCTTCTATTTTCTTTTCTCTTTTTCATTTGTATATTTCTTATTTATTATATTTGAATCGTTTGTAATCGTAGATTTTGTATCTTTATTTCTTGATGCTTTATCACACTGCCTTTTTTATGAAGTGATTCTTCATAAACCATACATATGGGAATCATATATCATTGATATCTTTATTCTCTCTTTCTATCATCCTTCCTTTTTTTCCACATCCCCTTTTTGTTTCACAATTCATAATAAGATTTCTTTGTTATGAAAATAATTTTAGTTGCTACAACTATATGATCGATTCAGTCATATAGTGACTTTTTATTGGGATCTCGACAATACGAAGCAATAAGTTGCTTATTAGTTTTGAGCTTATTTAGCTTTCATAGTTACTAAGTTTATAGTGGGGTCAGCCTTTTTTTTTCAATCTCAATTCTAAAGTTTAAAGAAACAACTAACGAGTCACACACTAAGCATAGCAATTATACTAAATATAAATAGTGTAAATCAAATTTTTATTCAACCTTATAGAATTATAATTGATAATTTCTTCTTTTTTTTTTTTTTTTTAAAGAAGAAAAGAGTTTATAAATTTTTCTATTGCTGAGCAAAATGGCGAGATAAAGAAAAGTCCATTCTTTTTATTTTCTTATTCTTAATTTACAAATATCCAAATTTTGATGCCTAAGACTCCATAGATAGTTCTAATTGTATGAGAACAGTGATCAATTTTAGCGTGAATTGTTTGTAAGGGAACCCTGCCCTCTCTGATCCATTCGACACGTGCAATCTCTTTTCCGTCGATACGCCCTGCAATTTGTACTTGAATTCCTTTTGTACCTGTTTGTTCAGTTAATTCAATAGCTTTTTTCATTGCTTTTCGAAACGAAACTCTATTTTTTAATTGTAAAGCTATATATTCTGCAAGAATATTAGGCTGTCCATAAGGTTTTTCAATTCTTGTGATAGTAATGTTGAGTCTCCGGTGAAACTCTTTTTGTACATTCATTTGTAATTCTTCGACTCCCCGTGTTCGTCCTTCTATTAATAAATTGGGAAATCCAATATAGATTATGACCTGAATCAAATCTATTCTTTTTTGAATTCCCATATAGGCAATTCCTTCGAAACCGGAGGATATTCTCTTTTTTTTTTTTACATAGTTCTTAATACAATTTCGTATTTTTTCATCTTCTTGTAAACCCATGGAAAAATCCTTTGGTTTTGCGAACCAAAAAGAATGATGACTTTGAGTTGTTCCAAGTCTGAAACCAAGTGGATTTATTTTTTGTCCCATATTTTTCTATTATTTTTCCATCCATATATTTTTTTTTCTTTTAAAACAATCTTTATATGACAAGTGGTTTTTTTTATCGGATAACTACGCCCTCGAGCCCGGGGTCTTAACTTTTTCATAATAGTACCTCCATTGGCTTCAGCTTTACTAATAAATAAATCAGCTTCATTCAAACCCATATTATGACTAGCATTTGCTGCTGCAGAATAAACCAATTTTAAAATTGGATACGATGCCCGATAAGGCATTAGTTCCAGTATCATGAGTGTTTCCTCATAAGAACGTCCGCGAATCTGATCAATTACTCTTCGTGCTTTGAAAACAGACATATGTATATGTTGAGCTAACACTTTTGCTTCTTTATCCGATTTCTCCAAATTTTCGTTCTTTATCATAAAAGAAAGTTCTCCCCCGCCAATGAATGATAAGTGCCTAGGTGAAGTATAGTATAAGATAAGTAAGAAAAATCTAAGTCTTAGTATATTAGTATACTATAAAAGACTATACCTATACTCTTACTATAAGATAAAGACTCTTAAGTTGAAATACTATCGAAATACTATTAAGATAAGACTTTTCACATGAATACTTAGTAGAACGACTAACGACGAGATTTATTATCATTTTTCGCATGTCTCACGAAAGTGAGAGTAGGTGCGAATTCTCCCAATTTGTGACCGACCATACGATCTGTTATATAAATAGGTAAATGTTCCTTTCCATTATGAATAGCGATTGTATGGCCAATCATTGTGGGTATAATGGTAGATGCCCGAGACCAAGTCACTATTATTTCTTTCTCCTCCCTCATGTTGAGTTTTTCAATTTTTACCGATAAATGATTAGCTACAAAAGGATTTTTTTTTAGTGAACGTGTCACGGCCGATTACTCCTTTTTTTTTTTACATTTTTTAAATTGGCATTCTATGTCCAAT